AAGACAAAATAATCAAAAATATGGATTTTTTTTTCGCGAATTCCATTGTTCAAAAAATGAATGGTTCGCAGAGAAGGGAGATATTTTTACTTTTTTTTAGTAAAATTCGTAAAATATATATGTAATGAAGTACGTAGGAAGAGTTGTATTTATTAAACATAGAGAATCCCTTATATTTTGGGGTCGTGCTTTATCAAAATTTCTATTTTATATTCAATGAAAAATGGAAGCACGCTAATTTACTATCGGTATCATATCAATAAATAAGATACCTGGTTAGATATCGACATAACAATTTCTGTTCTGGGGTTTACATATACCCACAATTGCTGTTATAATTGAAATTAAAAAGGAAGGGCTTTTTATTGAAAATGAAAAGAATCTCAATACTGATTAGTTATACAGCAATTTGGATTTTCTTATGTTATTAAGAAAACACAATTTGAAATTCAAATCTAAGAATTTTTTATGAATTCACAGCCAATAGTTAATGGTTCCAATTTGTGCGGAATTTTGGCTTTTGTAACTGAAAATCCACATTGAATTTTTTAATAGAAAACAAAAGGGGAAGTTTTTTTAAGTATTGTATCGTGTTGGCGGCATGGCCGAGTGGTAAGGCGGGGGACTGCAAATCCTTTTTCCCCAGTTCAAATCCGGGTGCCGCCTGATCAACAAAAGAATCCAAACAAAATTCCTTACTCTGTTCCGCTGATATAACTCGATGAATTCTTCCCCAGCACCGGCAGAAGCGGGGGGGGGGGACTACATGATTCTAAGCATCTGTAGGTTTGTTTTCTAATAAGATTGTAAACCCCCTTGAATAAAGAAAGATTCTAGTACTAGTAGTGGAGTGGAAGGGAAGCGAGAAGTCTTGATAGCCCTACCCCTGCTAATGGAATATCTACTGGCTGGGTCTTGAATTAGGGAGTCGTGGTGGAAAGGGCAAAAGATACTTTGTATCCAAACTCGCAAGAGTTTCTGAGTGATCGGGCATTTAATCCAAATTATTTCCAATAAGAAATAGAGGTGGATAATGATCTTATTTTGATTTTTTATTTATGAAGACGAAAGGCAATAAAAGAAACAATACAGTAGGTTTTATTATTCTATACGTTCCATTAATAACATTTCCTTGATATTTTCCAAGAGTGTTACTGCCTATTTTCTTTTGCTTGTGCTTAATGTTTACCGATTCTACTTGAAATCAAATCATATAAGAACCCGTTCTAAGTGGATTTATTGGATTGGTTCATCAATAGTGTTGGGTTGGCTCAGAACCCTCCTTTTTTTGACTCTGCACCGTTGATTCCCCTATTATTAGTGAACAAGAAAATTCCTTCATATTCATAGAGATAGGGGACATAATTTACATGGATATAGTAAGTCTCGCTTGGGCTGCGTTAATGGTAGTCTTTACATTTTCCCTTTCCCTCGTAGTATGGGGAAGAAGTGGACTCTAAGGGTACTACTAATTGAGTTGAGGAATCAAACTGTAGTGTATCAATTGTTTTATTTGTTTTCCTCTTTACTGTTCAAATCAAATAGAAAGTAGTTAAGTAGATATGTTTTATAAGAAACAACATAGACATAGCGATTGCTCAATAAAATACTACGCAAAATAAGATCTTGCTTTGGGCGAGCCACATATTGTGTACTTACCGCTTGTTTTATTATTTTCGAAATTTATTTGATTTATGTTTTATGGACTTGTTTCATATTTCCTATCATGGTTAAAGTTAAAAGATAAAGATTTCGTTTACTACTCCTTTTCAAAAGTTACCATACTCATCCCATAGAGCTCCTTGAAGCATCTGTCAACGGCTCAATCAATTACTTCTTCGGAATGCCAAAAAAAAAAGGATTACTTGGTTTCTTATACCATTTTTCTTCGTTAATTTGATTCTTTCAACTAATTCCCGGATTCATATTCGAAATAAAAAAATCTGAAATCTCGGAATTCGAATAGAAATCGTAAGAGTAAGATTTCTTTTTCCATTTTTTTTCAGATTGGATGGAATGGAATTCCTACAAATCAAATATCAAATAGATGAAGATATAATATATTTTAGATTGATCTATATTAAGCCTCCATAAAAGTACAACTTTATACACTATAATAACCATAATAAACAGTATCTAGTATATGGTAGAAAGATTCATATATTTCTTTCTACCACATACTATACTGTTGGATCTCATAGAATACTGCTGATTCTAGCCCGATCATTTCATTTAAGACGCGAAATTCGAATTGCTTTTTATTTCTTCAATCATTGATAAGAACTAAGAAGTCAAATTTCATTCAAATTAATCATTTTGGCTGATTGTTTTTACGTAAATAATAAGTAAAAAAGCAGTCGGAATTAGAATAAATAATGCAGTAGCAATAAATGCGAGAATATTTACTTCCATAATCTCATTGTTTCTTTTTTTTTTACTTTGCAATAACTCGGGATTTAATCCCATAGAGATGATAATGATAAAATTTTCGCCCTTTAAATTTAATGGGATAAATTTGAATTACATCGCGATAATATTGAATCGAATCAATATTCAATATTATGAATAACAATATCTATATCTAAGCTATCAAATGGAGTCATCATCAAGAATTGAATAGTATAACATAGAAAGATCCTTTATCCATACCGAATCAAAAAATGGATTCCCGATCCAACCAAGAATTCTTTATATTTATCATTCTTTTCCATGCTTTATTTTCTATAAGCATAACCCCGCCCCCTCCCTTATACAATCATCTGACCGCCTCTCCACTTCTATTCTAGTAGTTAGAAACCCAACCAAACAATAGAAGTTAAACGGAAAGAAGTTAATTGAGTTTTAAACTCCGTTCTTTTAATGATCTAATTTTCTTAGAAGACAAAGAAGTGTGATAAAGATGAAAGTCCCGGTATAAGTATAAAAAATCTAATATTCCATCAAATTCAATTCACTATTTATTTGCCTTCCCGAGGGGGGGGCCTAAAAAAGATCTTTTCTTTTGCTAAGAGGGTCAGGATCCTTGTTTAATCTTTCTTTTATTAAATGAATATCCTCTTTCTTTGGAACACATATATCAAAGGTGGAGTGTACAATTTGAATAAGATAATTTGTTTCCAATTAATAATTGAGATTGCACACAATCGGAATCCAAAATAAAAAACTTCATTTAATCCGAAAAGTATTCTATCAGAGTAACGATGGTAAATTAATGTATTTAAGAAAAGAGTTCCATTATACGGATCGAAAACAATCGAAAAGTCCGACCCAGTACGGCACCTCGTACAATTCTGAATATATAAATTCAGAATTGTACTAATCCACATATGTCTCTCTCCCATCAATTGGGATTGGTAGATGTAATGGGAATTTCAGGATTTCTTTGCTGAGAAATGCGAAAAAAAAAAAGAAATAAAGTTCTACGAAATTCTGCTCCCTGTCCCCTTTTTTCACAGAAAAAGGGAAATGAGTTAAATATTTATCGGGTCTGCCGGGACTGACGGGGCTCGAACCCGCAACTTCCGCCTTGACAGGGCGGTGCTCTGACCAATTGAACTACAATCCCCCGGAAAGAAGTTGTATAGCATATATTATTCTTATGATTTCATTCAAACCATTTATTTTAGTTCTATTTCGAATCGCCGTGTTGTAATATAGATGCGAGTGATATATTGATATCCACACGAATACGCACTTTCGTGAGGGTGACATGAATCAGGAATCGGAATCACTAGCAATCCTTTTGCTATTGTCAAATCGATTGAAAATCTATTTTTGTTTTGAATGAAGAAAAAGGGTTGTTTTTTTTTTTTTTTATTCCGCTTTTCTTTAAACTTTAGACTTACAGATTCTGGTATGAATGTCGATCATTAGCAAAATCGGGAAACAAGCAAATAAATAGAAGTTGAGGGATATAGCCGACAGTTTTCTTTATTTCCGGGCATTTATGGAAAACGAATGGGTATATCATTTCATGGCGAGTCTGCAAATTTTTTGGGCCGAGCTGGATTTGAACCAGCGTAGACATATTGCCAACGAATTTACAGTCCGTCCCCATTAACCGCTCGGGCATCGACCCAAGAAGAGTAAATTCTAGACTTATTGATAATCCATAATCAAATCAAATTCCTTTCGTAGTATCCCTACCCCCAGGGGAAGTCGAATCCCCGCTGCCTCCTTGAAAGAGAGATGTCCTAAACCGCTAGACGATGGGGGCACGCCTGCTCGACCGTCATCATACTATGTTTATAGTATGAACAGTTTTTGCAATTGTCAATATAATGACTAGATCCGCCGATCCTTCTGCTTTTCATGATTCCATAGAATTTTTTGATTCGTCATTTAATTTATAGAATAATAATAGCGATTAGAATGAATGGTTCATAAAGATAAATTTGGATCTATGTCGAATTGGTGGGTACATGTATCAATCCAGTTAATATAGGGGTCAAATAAAAGAAAAGTAATTTAGGATCGATCTTGAAACAATTCGTTGCATTGATATTTATCAAATCCAACAAACCATTCTTGCCCTATACTCGCGGAATAAATAAAATGAAATTGATCATTTCTTTTCTGGAACGGGCCACCGGCCCGCCGGCCTTTATGACTTTATTGAATGTACTTAATATATAATATATATACATAGATCTATCTTATCCCTAGAGTGACTTACTCGGGAGTTAAACCAAGTGGGCCCTTTTAACTCAGCGGTAGAGTAACGCCATGGTAAGGCGTAAGTCATCGGTTCAAATCCGATAAGGGGCTTTAGGTTTTTTCATAAAACCCCCGGCTTAGTATTCTATTTGAGGGGAGAATAAAGAAAGATATTGTTGCTATTTGTAATAAAAAAAAGTAACCAACTGTAGAATTCCCTTTTTAATTATAATCTAATTAACTTATCATTATACTAAGTTATATATAGTATCGTAATCATATATAGTTATAGTTCTAAAGTTGAACATTTGTTTATTCTATTTTATTTAGATTATAATGAGAAT